GATTTAGTCTCCGATTCATATTTCGTCGACCAATCCTTCCTAATTCACATCTTTGTTGAAAGAATTTTTTTTGTAATTCCTTACATAAGGATTCAGAAAATACCGGATCTCCGCCTACACAAGCAAATTGTTGATAAAACTCCAAAATGGCATTTTCTTTTGACCCAATTTTTTTTTTCTCTTTATCATTCAGGAAAGACAAGAAAATCTCAGGATAGCAAACATTCTCTAGAATTTCTCTTAGATTCGAACCCATAGCTGATGATAGAACTAGAATAGATATTTTCTGTTTCCTACTCACACGAGCCCATATCCTTGCTTTTCGATCAATCTCTAATTCTAATCTTCCTCCCCAATCTGATATTATGGTCCCGGTATAGACCGAAATTCCGTTATGGTCCAATTCTGACCGGTAATAGATACCGGGACTTTGCAATATTTGATTGATCACAATTCTGTATATTCCATTTACTATAGAAGTTCCCAGGGAATTCATTAAAGGAATGTTTCCAATAAAAAGAGTTTGTTCTTGCATATCCCTACTGGTTTTCCAAATTAATCCCGCGGATACATATAATTCAGAAGAATATGTGAGTGATTCATATACAGCATCTCTTTCTTTTATCAAAGGTTCTACCAATTGATATGTTTCCACAAATAATTGAAATTCAATTTCTTGATCTGTATCTTCAATTTTTGGAAACTTATAAAGTTCTTCTGTTAAGCCCTGATCAATGAATCTACAAAATCCTTCAAATTGTATCTGATTAAACCCAGGTATTGTAGACATTCCCTCATTTCCATCCCCGAGCATTTTGAATTTCCCTTTTCTCAAAAAATTCCATTATTGACCCATTCTTCATCAAATCATATGGATTGATTTAGCAATGATGGAATTTCTATTTTGTTTACTGAATCGCATGAAATTTTACTCACCCCGTATATGGAATGTATGAAATGCATATGAACGGAGGAATAAAGACAATTTTATATTCAAATTGGAATTTGGAACAGATAGAAAATCGAAAGGAATTAATAAATGCCACTTAGGCTTATGGAGTTTTGGATAGAATATAAAAAAAAAAGTGATTCCATTTCTACCATTATTATGATATTACATACTCTAATCCGATTGGGTACCAGAAAAAGAAATGGATTCGGATTTCATCTGTTCGATGATATAAAGACATTATAATCATCAAAAATATAGAGTTGCTATTTTTTTAGCACTTAACTTTTTCATGGATTCTATTGTTCAACAAATGATTCGCATAAAAGAGAGATACTTTTATTTTACCTTTTTTTCTTTTTTTAGTAGAATACGATTGAAGGGCGTAACATAGTAATAAAGTTTGTATTTATTAACCATGTGTAGATAGCTATCTATGTTTCCTCCTTTATTTAAGTTCTATTCGGGACAGCGCGTGCTATGCTATATCAAAATTTCCATTTTCTATTCCATCTATTGAATGAAAAATTGAAGCACTACAATTTACTAATAATTCTCTATAGTCATCATATATAGATATGATATCCAATTAGATATTTGTATAACAATTTATGTTCTGGGGTTTACATATACTTCTATTTGCTGTTATAATGGAAATTGGAAAGGATTTTTTTTTATGGAAAAGAATCAATACTGATTAGTTATGTATCAATTTGGATTTTCTTATATAATTCGAATTAGGATTAAGAAAAGACAATTTTGGATTCAAATCCAAGAATCGTTCATGAATTTACAGTCCCATTTAATAGTTAATGGTTCCAATTTGTCCTAAATTTTGGCTTTTGGGACTGAAAAACCACATTTGGTTTTTCAATTTTTCAATATCAATATAAAAAAGAGAGGGAAAATTTTTAGATATTTCGTTTTTGAGATACTATACATACAACCGAAGGGATGGATCCAATCCAAAAAACGAAGGATTTTTTTCTTTTCGGGCAGGGGTTAAATTTAAGAAAACGGGATTCAAGATGCAAGTCCAATAAAAAAAGAAGTTTCGGAATCCCCCACTCGACGCAAACAAAGGGAGACTTTTTTCATCTATTTTGTAGGGTATCATACATTTTGGCGGCATGGCCGAGCGGTAAGGCGGGGGACTGCAAATCCTTTTTCCCCAGTTCAAATCCGGGTGTCGCCTGATCAAGAAAAAACTCGAAATCTCTTATTTCGTTTTGCTGATATAACTCGCTGAATTTTTCCCCAGCAGAAGCAAACAAAGTAAAAGGACTCTTGAGACTTGCTTGCTTGGTTCGAAACATCTGGAAGTTTGGCTCTCGAAAGCTAAAGTGCTCTAAATCCTTGCCTCTAGGATTCAAGGACAGATGAATGGTGGAAGGGCTCTCATATAAAGATTTATTGATTCCCTTCCACTACTAATGTAGTGTTTAATTACCGGGTCCTGAATTAGATTGGATAGCCCCACGGAAAATCGAATTAGTGGTTGTGGAAAGGGCTGAAGATACTTTCTATAGAGACTCAGGAGAGTCTCTAAGT